TACAAATTGCGGGTCGTATCGACGGAAAAGAAATCGCGCGCGTCGAATGGATCAGAGAAGGTAGGGTTCCTCTACAGACTATTGGAGCGAAAATTGATTATTGTTGCTATACAGTTCGAACTATATATGGGGTCTTAGGAATCAAAATTTGGATATTTATAGACGAAGAATAAAGAAGGGACCTTACTTGTCTTTATGTTCTATTCAGGGATAGAACATAAAATGAAAAATGCTTTCTGTTTGTTTTATGTTCAATTAAAAAAAGAAATGAAGAGTTCTAAATTCTATAAGGTTAAATAAAAATTGGAGGGATTGTTTGATATAACTGCTATGCTTAGTCCGAAAAGAACGAAATTCCGTACACAACATAGAGGAAGAATGAAAGGAATGTCTTATCGAGGTAACCGTATTTGTTTCGGTAAATATGCTCTTCAAGCACTTGAACCCGCTTGGATTACATCTAGACAAATAGAAGCAGGACGACGTGCAATGACACGAAATGTACGCCGCGGTGGAAAACTGTGGGTACGTATATTTCCAGACAAACCGGTTACAGTAAGAACCGCGGAAACACGTATGGGTTCAGGGAAAGGATCCCCCAAGTATTGGGTAGCTGTCGTTAAACCTGGTAGAATACTTTATGAAATGGATGGAGTAGCCGAAAAGCTAGCACGACGGGCTATTTCAATAGCGGCGTCAAAAATGCCTATAAAAACTCAATTCATTATTTCAGAATCTCAGAATAGTACTATAGGGCAAAAGTCTTAAGAATAAAAAAAAACAATTGTGGGTTTCTTTTTCTTTTTGACAAACAATATTTCTTTTTTTTTCTTTGTCCTTTGTTGCACTGAAAGAACAGATTACAAAAAAAAATGATTCAACCTCAGACCCTTTTGAATGTAGCAGATAACAGCGGGGCTAGAAAATTGATGTGTATTCGAATCATAGGAGCTAGTCATCGTCGATATGCTCATATTGGTGACGTTATTATTGCTGTGATCAAGGAAGCAGGACCAAAAGCACCCCTAGAAAGATCAGAAGTAGTCAGAGCTGTAATTGTACGTACTTGTAAAGAACTCAAACGCGACAACGGCATCATAATACGATATGATGACAATGCTGCAGTTATCATTGATCAAGCAGGAAATCCAAAAGGAACTAGAATTTTTGGTGCGATCGCCGAGGAATTGAGACAGTTAAATTTCACTAAAATAGTTTCATTAGCTCCTGAGATATTATAAGGCAAGACCTCAATATAGTTATACTATTTAATTCAGTATTTAAATGACATAAATTAATTAGTAGATCGGTGTCTCATGCATATACCTTTAAAAAAATAAGTAAAAAAACATGTTGATTATAACAAAATTGGGGAGCAACACGAATTTTCGTTTACCATGGGCAGGGACACTATTGCTGACATAATAACCTCTATACGAAATGCTGACATGAATCGAAGGGGAAGGGTTCGACTGGTATCTACTAAGATTACCGAGAACATTGCTAAAATACTTTTACGAGAAGGTTTTATCGAAAACGTAAGAAAACATCAGGAAGGCAAAAAATCCTTTTTGGTTTTAACCCTACGACATAGAAGAAATAGAAAAGGAACATATAGAACTTTTTTAAATTTAAAAAGAATCAGCCGACCCGGTCTGCGAATCTATGCTAACTATCAACAAATTCCTAGAATTTTAGGCGGGATGGGGATTGTAATTCTTTCAACTTCTCGAGGTATAATGACAGACAGAGAGGCCCGACTAGAAGGAATCGGCGGAGAAATTTTGTGTTATATATGGTAGTCTGATTTTCGAATTGTATCCAGAACTTCCCTCTTTTTTGGAAAAAAAAAAAGAAAAAAGACCGGGTTATCTAATATAACTCCTCCCATCTTACCTTAGTTAATACTTCGAGAAGGTTCTACCTGAAATGAAAGAAAAGTTCATGAAGGTTTAATTACTGAATCACTTCTCAATACTAGTATACTCCAGGGATTCGTTTAAATTTAAATAATAAAGATCTGATTCTCGGCTATACTTTTCAGGTACTTTAAGAAGGATCAAACGTAGTTTTATACGTATACTACCGGGGGATAGAGCAACAATGGAAATGAGTCCTTATGATTCAACCAGAGGGCGTATAATTTGTAGACTCCACAATAAGGATTCGAATGATTAGGTACTTCAATATTCCTTTCAGAGGATGCAGTTCAACGTTCAAAAATTTCAAGAAACTTTTTTCCAATAAGTAAATTCAGAATTAAATTCTAATTAAATTAAGGAAAAGGAATAAGAATTATGAAAAAAAGGGCTTCTGTTCGTAAAATTTGCCAAAAATGTCGACTAATCCGTAGGAGAGGACGAATTATCGTAATTTGTTCCAACCCGAGACATAAACAAAGACAGGGATAGCCCTTCTATCCTAAAAGAGACTCACTGATCTTAAAGAAAACGATGAACAAATCAAAATAGAGGATCTATTTTGACATGAAATGGATATATCCATATATCTTTGACTTATCCTTATGAAATAATAAAATATGGCAAAACCCATACCAAAAGTTGGTTCACGTAAGAATAGGCGCAGTAGTGCACGTAAAAGTGCACGTAGAATACCAAAAGGAGTTATTCATGTCCAAGCAAGTTTCCACAACACCATTGTTACTGTTACAGATGTACGGGGTCGGGTGATTTCTTGTTCCTCCGCCGGCACTTGTGGATTCAAGGGTAGAAGAAGAGGGACGCCTTTTGCTGCTCAAACCACAGCAGGAAATGCTATTCGAGCAGTAGTGGATCAAGGTATGCAACGAGCAGAAGTTCTGATAAAGGGTCCTGGTCTCGGAAGAGATGCAGCCTTACGAGCTATTCGTAGAAGTGGTATACTATTAAATTTCGTACGTGATATAACCCCAATGCCACATAATGGTTGTAGACCGCCGAAAAAAAGACGTGTATAGAAATAGAAACACTAAAGGGATTTCAAGAGAAATAAAGGATTCATCTTATCAAATAAAATCAAATATCAAATAATAAGTATTACTTTATGATGCGAGAGAAAGTAAAAGTATCGACTCAGACACTACAGTGGAAGTGTGTTGAATCAAGAACAGAAAGTAGGCGTCTTTCTTACGGACGCTTTATTCTAGCTCCCCTTATGAAAGGTCAAGCCGACACAATAGGCATTGCGATGCGAAGAGCTTTGCTTGGAGAAATAGAAGGAACATGTATTACACGCGCAAAATCTGAGAAAATACCACATGAATATTCTACCATAGTAGGTATTCAAGAATCAGTACATGAAATTTTAATGAATTTGAAAGAAATTGTATTGAGAAGTAATCTGTATGGAACTCGTAACGCGCTTATTTGTGCCAAGGGCCCGGGGTATGTAACTGCTCAAGATATCATCTTACCGACTTCCGTGGAAATCGTTGATCATACACAACATATAGCTAGACTAACAGAACCAATTGATTTGTGTATTGAATTACAAATCGAGAGGCATAGAGGATACGGTATAAAAACGAAAAAAAACTTTAACGACGGAAGTTACCCTATAGATGCTGTATTCATGCCCGTTCGAAATGCGAATTATAGTATTCATTCGTATGGGAACAGTAATGAAAAGCAGGAGATACTTTTTTTAGAAATATGGACAAACGGAAGTTTAACTCCTCAAGAAGCACTTCGCGAAGCCGCCCGGACTTTGATTAATTTATTTATTCCTTTTTTACATGCAGAAGAAGAAAAAAACTTTAATTTAGAAAACAATCAACACAAGGTTACTTTCCCCTTTTTTCCTTTTCATGATAGATTAGCTAAACTAAGAAAAAATAAAAACGAACTTGCATTGAAATCGATTTTTATTGACCAATTAGAATTGCCTCCTAGGATCTATAATTGTCTCAAAAAGTCCAATATACATACATTATTTGACCTGTTGAATAACAGTCAAGAAGAACTTATGAAAATTGAACATTTTCGTATAGAAGATGTCAAACAAATATTGGACATTCTAGAAAAGAAGTAGACAAATTTTTCGAATTTGATTTCCAAAAAAATGAAATGATTTGGAACCTTCAGCACAATCCATCTATTAACACCAGAATTTAATAAATAGATCTAGGGAGAATTCACTTTAACAAGTGACTACTCCCTAGATACGCACATCAGAAAATTTTACAATTGAATCAATTTAAAAAAGACCTAAAGTCAGGGATTTATCAATCGGTAACGTTGCTCCAATACCCAACCACAGGGCCACTGCGGTACCAATCAAAAAGACGGTTGTCGCTACTGGACGACGAAATGGATTCTGGAATTTATTAACATTTTCCAAAAAGGGTACTGTTAATAATCCTGCGGGCACTGACACCATTAAAAGAACACCCAATAACTTGTTAGGGACTGTACGAAGTATTTGAAATACAGGAAAGAAATACCATTCCGGTAATATTTCCAAAGGAGTTGCAAAAGGATCCGCGGGTTCACCAATCATTGAGGGTTCTAGAACCGCCAAGCCTACGGTACAAGCAATAGTACCAAGAATGACTACTGGAAATATATATAAAAGATCATTGGGCCATGCGGGTTCCCCGTAATAATTATGACCCATACCTTTAGCTAATTTAGCTCTTAATACAGGATCGTTCAAGTCAGGTTTCTTTGTTATTGGGATAGGTGAATTCTTATAGATCCATCCCCCGAAAGAACCGGACATGATAAGTTTTCATCATCCGGCTCGAGCAAGACTCAATCGAATCAAATAAAAAAAAATAGATACAAATGGATAGATCTAAAATAAATCTATATCTTAAGATTTATATGTTATCCACACATATATGAATGATTCTATATGTAAAAAAAGGAATTCAATTCTTACAGGTAAATGCTCAATACCCAAGTAAGCGTACAAAGTTGATGCTTTCTGGGCCGTCTCAGCCCTTGCGATCGACCTTTCTCTCCAAAAAATATCGAGAATTTTCACATACAAAGGATTTACTTGTTACTAATATAGTCTAACCTTTGCTCTTCTTTAGATCTCTTGTTTCACTCCGATAGTATAATAAATAAAAAATCGGATCGATGCAGAGGAAATGAATGCATTTTCATACTATTAAGTAAGAAAGTAAAAATAGTCAAAACAAATTTTTGATTATGCCAAATCACTTATTCTACTGGATCTTACGGAGCCTGCTCCTGCACGACATCACAGGGTCTGATCATAGAAAAGATTCTCTTCAAGCGAACCAGCCTATCCTTCGGGATTTCTCGGTGGTTGGAACAAAGACACATTTGGTTCTGAATTCCAATGTAGCAGATAAAGGCATATTTCTGCACGGCTCAATCAATAGTTCAAGTCACACACTCCCATAATCCATTTTATCTTCGGAGAATTTCCTTCAACTATTCATATCATGTCAAATAAATAATAAACTATTGTGGAGTTGAAAGAAAATATCCAAATACATGTCTTATTTTTTTTTTTCAATAATCCATATTTGTAGCAATGAAATACTATTGGCTCTTCCTCCCCCAAGTAATAAAATAACTAATTGATTACAAATATCTCAAATATTTATGGGCCGTATTTTCTATAAAGGACCAGAAATGCCTTGCTTACGTATCATTAGAAAATGCATTAACATAAATACGGCAGTAAGAAGAGGTAATACAAAAGTGTGTAAACTATAAAAACGGGTCAAAGTGGATTGTCCCACACTAGCACTTCCACGTAATAACTCCACCAAAGGCGATCCTATTACCGGAATAGCTTCCGGCACACCTGTTACAATTTTGACTGCCCAATAACCAATTTGGTCCCGAGGTAAGGAATAACCTGTTACACCAAAGGATGCGGTCAATACACCCAGAATCACACCCGTAACCCAAGTTAATTCACGAGGTTTTTTAAAACCACCGGTGAGATAGACACGAAATACATGCAGGATCATCATTAAGACCATCATACTTGCCGACCATCGATGAACTGATCGAATTAACCAACCAAAGTTAGCTTCAGTCATTATGTATTGAACCGAGGCAAAAGCCTCAGTAACCGTCGGGCGGTAGTAAAACGTCATAGCAAACCCTGTAGCTACTTGTACTAAAAAACAAGTAAGCGTAATTCCTCCTAGACAATAAAAAATGTTAACATGAGGAGGAACATATTTACTAGTTATATCATCCGCGATTGCCTGAATCTCGAGGCGTTCTTCAAACCAATCATAGACTTTATTGAGATAGGTAAACCAATAGGCCTCCCCCTCTAAGAACCGTATATGAGAATTTCATCTCGTACAGCTCAAACAAAAACACCCAAATATTGGCTGAAACGGATATATAATAAAAAAGTTTTTAACCTCTTAATCCGTAGATAAAAAAGAGTAAAAATCAGAGTCAAATCCGAGAACTCTTTTTGGAGTTATAATGCCAAAAAATCAAGTCGGCGCTTTCGTCTTTATGTCGATCGTTCCAGGCCTCTTGAATCTTCTATTTACCTACTCTTTTCTTTTTCTTTCTTTGCTTTTCTTTTTTATTTGTATGGAATGTGGATTTCTTCTTTTCTTTTTTATTTATTATTGACAGGAATTATCTTGTTAAGACCCTATGAATCAATTGAAACCTCAGATTCATACTAGAACCACGATGATTCACTAAAACCTTCAAACTAAGTCCAAAGATTCCCTGAGTAAGAACCGTTGAATCATCACTTATTCAATAAATAGGATATAATAACTACAAATACAAAGAAAGGCTTGTCCTTTAATCAAAATAAGCATAAACGCGTGTTTGAAAGAAGAAAACACTTTTGATTTCTATTTATAATCTAACTCCTTAACTCTTTCTTTGAATTTTTTTTAGAATCCGGCTGCGAGGTTTGAATATTACGTATGAATCATAGTTCGAATACTTCGTTATCCATTTCATATTTTCCGTGCTCCAGATAATATCCCGACGGAGTAAAACTATCTCTATCAAGACAACAGACTCATTTTCTGTACTATCAATAGGATCAATTATAACAAGTCACACACTCATATTCCGGAACTACAGAAACAAAAAAATTTCACGGTCGAACTACCAAAACAGACTGGGCTAAAAATCTGAGACCGAAAAGTTTCGCTTTTTAGATTGATAGATTGAAAAATCTAATTCATTCTAATTCCATCCAGTAAAACAGAAGAATTATAAATCTCCAAAAGAATAGATAGAAATATCGCAAATAGACCCATTGCAACACCCATCAAAGGAGTCGTTCCCCATCCAGGGGCAACTTTACCATATTCCGAATTCAGTGGTTTCAAAAAGGCCCCTACAGCAGTTCGTCTTGGACCAGATCTAGAACTACTTTCAACGCTTTGTGTAGCCATAAATCTTATTTTGTATTCAGTGAGATCTGTTGACTTTGTATACCATTCCGTTGTAAGATCTTATCATAGATCCATCGTGGTCTTGAAGTTATATAATAATGGAAACAGCAACCTTAGTCGCCATCTCTATATCTGGTTTACTTGTAAGTTTTACCGGGTACGCCTTATATACTGCTTTTGGGCAACCCTCTCAACAACTAAGAGATCCGTTCGAGGAACACGGGGACTAGTTGAAGTAATGAGCCCCCCAAGATTGGGGGGCTCATTACTTCAATTGAGATAATGAAAAATCATTTCACTTTTTTAGTTGGAACTTTAGGCGGGTCTCGAAAAAAGATAGCGAAAAAAATTATCCCTAAGGTCGATACTAAGAGGAATGTATAAACCAATGCTTCCATAAATTCGATCGTGGTTTACAATTATAGCTTCCATACCTGTTTATTTGGGATCATCCCCCGGGTAAAGAAAGAGCAAGAGTCAACGAAAAGGCAGCGATTGAATTTAAATCAAGATTTTTCCAACAACCTATGTCAAAAATAGAAACGAAAAATAACAAAGCAATCTTGCATCAGACTGCTTGTCTTTTTGTAGTTGGATCTCCAACTTTTTGGAATGCTCCAAATTCCACTTGAACATCCAAATCTGGATCAATACCGGCAAAAACATCTCTAAACAGGGTTCTAGCACCATGCCAAATGTGGCCAAAGAAGAAGAGTAGGGCAAACGAAGCATGCCCAAAAGTAAACCAACCCCTTGGACTGCTACGAAAAACGCCGTCGGATTTCAAAGTAGCACGATCTAATTCAAAAATTTCACCCAATTGAGCACGTCTAGCATATTTTTTCACCGTAGCAGGATCGTTATAACTCACTCCATTGAGTTCGCCACCATAGAACTCAACAGTTACACCTACTTGTTCGACACTATACTTCGATTCTGCCCTTCTAAAAGGGACATCGGCTCGAACAATTCCGTCTCCGTCTACCAAAACAACGGGAAATGTTTCAAAAAAAGTAGGCATACGACGTACAAAAAGTTCGCGCCCTTCTTTATCTTTAAAGATAGGGTGGCCTAACCACCCAACAGCAATTCCATCCCCGTTGTCCATTGAACCCGCTCTGAATAATCCTCCTTTTGCCGGATTATTTCCAATGTAATCATAAAAAGCTAACTTTTCGGGAATTTTAGACCAAGCTTCTGATAAACTTTGATTTTCGGCTAGCCCAGCACTAACTCTTCGATAGATTTCTTGCTGGAAGTAGCCCTGATCCCATTGATAACGAGTAGGACCAAATAATTCGATGGGAGTAGTAGCTGAACCATACCACATAGTTCCAGCAACAACAAAAGCTGCAAAAAAGACAGCAGCGATACTGCTGGAAAGGACAGTTTCAATATTTCCCATGCGTAATCCTTTGTATAAACGTTGGGGTGGACGGACACTAAGATGGAATAAGCCCGCTAATATGCCCAATGTGCCTGCTGCAATATGATGAGAGGCTATTCCTCCTGGAACAAAAGGATCAAAACCTTCCACACCCCACGCTGGACTTACAGGTTGTACCTTTCCAGTTAGTCCATAAGGATCGGACACCCATATTCCAGGACCAAACAATCCTGTTACATGAAATGCGCCAAAACCAAAGCAAGCCACTCCTGAGAGAAATAAATGAATTCCAAAGATCTTGGGTAAATCCAAAGAAGGTTTTCCTGTGCGCTCATCACAGAAAACTTCTAGATCCCAATACACCCAATGCCAGATAGCTGCCAAGAAGCAAAGGCCAGAAAAGACAATATGTGCTGCGGCCACACCTTCGTAACTCCAAAAACCCGGATTCGTTATAGCCCCCCCTGTAATATTCCAACCACCCCACGAATTGGTTATTCCTAAACGGGTCATGAAAGGTATAACGAACATACCTTGTCTCCACATTGGATCAAGAACGGGGTCAGAGGGATCAAAAACTGCCAATTCATATAGAGCCATTGAACCAGCCCAACCAGCAACCAGGGCTGTATGCATTATATGAACAGCAAGTAAACGGCCGGGATCATTCAAAACAACAGTATGAACACGATACCAAGGCAAACCCATGGAAATACCCCTTTTTCAATGAAAAATAGACACTGTGTAACTTTATTGCATTGGACTATGCTACGGGCCTCCCTCCTTTGGAAGGATTTTTCGGAGAAAGAATTAATATTTGCTCTATTCTTTTAGCAATAATGGAAGAATTCAAAAATGAGAAGCAGATCTATTTTATACCCGATAAGTATCAATACGCAATGGGGGATTGATTCCAGTTTCTATGAACAAATGTATCTCATCATTCAAAGGACCTATTCGTACAAATTTTCTTTCATTTTCATTCATTCTTCTTCCTTTACTTTAGCTTCTGGCCTTATTCTATTCACTCTATTCACTCTATGTATATGAATTATACAGTAAACCTCTTGTTACGCTTCCACATCAAAGTGATACTACGTGGTGAATCCTTTTTCCTATCATGCCTGTTGGTATTCCAAAAGTGCCTTTCCAAGGTCCGGACGATGAAACTAGTTCTTGGGTTGACTTATAGTGCGACTTGTCAAATATATTGGGTCATATGGGATTACCCCGTTCTCTCCCCCGATCGAGATATCCTCTGTTTCGCCATTAATTGAATTTTCAATTATTTGTAGCGCGAAGTACAATGATAGATCCATTTTTTTGGGGGTATCCAGATTACTATTTTCAATTAGAATGAGTTATGGTTGGATTGGTTGGATCAATAAAATGAAGCATTCAGACTCCGTTTATAAAAAAACCAAGCGGTAATATATCTGCGATTACCACCTATATCATAAAATTTTCATTCAAAAACTGAGTAACAGGAGCGATTTCAAACTGTTAATTAATCGAATAAAATCATAAATACATAAAATCAGAAATACGGCAAATTTTTGGCAGGCGACATGAAAGGAATTAGGGAGAAATCGTATCAAAAAAAAAGACGTGGTATTGGGGCGATTTGTTCTATATGTGCAAATCAAAATCGGGCAGATCTTTACTCGGAGTAGAACATAAACCTAAAAATTTTGAATCAAAAAGAAAGAAGCCCATTTAGGAACAAGAAAATGACATCATGATTTGGATTGAATCCTGATGAAAAAGCACATCAATGAAAAGAAAAGTTTATTCGATAAGATTAAGGAGCTGATCTTTCTTTAATGGTAAAAATGAAAGAACAAGCTCCTTTGTTAGAAGGAACGCTCTCAAAAACGAGGGATGCCCGAAATCTACACATTGATTTCTTTTTTACAATTTTTATCGAACCGTATGCATCAAAAGATGCCTGTACGGCTCCTAAAGGATCAATTTTTATCCTAATCAACCGACTTTATCGACAAAGATTACTTTTTTTGGGCGAAGAGATTGATAGCGAAATCTCAAATAACATTATTGGCATTATGGTATTTCTTGCTCTAGAGGATCCCACCAAAGATCAGTATTTTTTTCTAAACTGTCCTGGCGGAGGGGTAATACCCGGAATTAGTATTTATGATACTATACAATTTGTGACACCCGATGTGCATACAATAGACATAGGATTGGCCGCTTCAATGGGATCTTTTCTCCTGGTCGGAGGAACAGTTACCAAACGTATGGCATACCCTCACGCTAGGGTAATGATCCATCAACCGAGTACTTCTTTTATTCCGGATTCCCACCAAACAAAGGAATTTTTTATCGAAGTGAATGAACTGGCAAAATTTCGCGACGCAATCGTAGAAGTTTATGTACAAAGAACGGGCAAACCCGCCTGGGTGATATCCCAGGATCTGGAACGAGATATTTATATGTCAGCCACAGAAGCACAAGATTATGGAATTATTGATCTTATAGCAGTTTAAGCAATTTAATCTTTAATAAAAAATAACAGCACAAGGTCCAAATTGAAGATTTAGTTTTTTTATTTAATCCCCTTATTCCTTCTTAATAAGAGAGTAAGGGGATTAAATAAAAAATATTAGAAGATAGAAAAAAAGTGATTCGGTTAGGATTGATCTAAACCGAACTCTTATGTATATGATTCAACATGCCAACAATTAAACAACTTATTAGAAACGCAAGACAGCCAATCAGAAATGTCACGAAATCCCCTGCTCTTAGGGGATGTCCTCAGCGTCGAGGAACATGTACGAGGGTGTATGTGCGACTCGTTCAAATCATGGGCTGAGAAAAAAGTTTCTTTTTTCAATATTCATGATCAATACTATAGAATGGGGTTCTTCCCTGCACTAACTAAAATCAAAGGGGTAGATCCACCATATATTTCTATTGTGTATAATTTTTATGGTTTCCGTTGGTGCAAATCCAATCATGAATTTAAGATGAGAACAACTTCCCCATTGGTAGCAAATGCTTATCCATTAAGCGGGGAAAATCCTATTGAAATAAAAAAGCAAAAGGATTATGCTTGCAAGGAACGGACTAACAGGGTCAGCTAGCCAACGAATCTTTATAATTAAATATCGTTACCGTATAAGATAGATCTAGTTGTGAAAGATCTATTACTGAAAAATTCATGGGGTAGAGCCAAAAGGTGTGAACTGTACAAGTTACCAATAGCATTGATTAAATGAAGAAAGGAGCTCCGGTGTATAGAAGGGACCTCGCCGTTTAAGACCAAACCATAGAAACGATGGAACCCACGATTTAGTTATCCATTTCTATTTACTATTCTTCTATTTATTATGCGTTTTTTGATCTCTAGGATCAATACAATTGCTTATTTCTAAGCAAAATGCCTAGAAAAAATCGTGGTCGGGAAGGTTATAGTAGCAAAAGCCATTGGAATTTTTATTTTATACATTGGAACAATCCGTTTTGTTATTAACAGACTAGTAAAGGAAGGGTAAAAGAATAACAGTACGAAAGACTTAGTTATTCATCAAAGTTTCTTTTATTCAATGACTAGAATTAAACGAGGATATATAGCTCGAAGACGCCGAACAAAAATGCGTTTATTTGCGTCAAGCTTTCGAGGGGCTCATTCAAGACTTACTAAAACTATTAATCAACAGAGAATACGAGCTTTGGTTTCGTCTAATCGGGATAGAAAGAGGAAAAAAAGAGACTTTCGTCGTTTATGGATCACCCGAGTAAATGCAGTAATTCGCGACATGGGAGTATCCTATAGTTATAACAATCTGATACACAATCTGTACAAAAAAAAATTGCTTCTTAATCGTAAAATACTTGCGCAAATAGCTATATCAAATAAGAACGGTCTTTATATGATTTGCAACAATATTCTTTCTCAGCAGGAATCCCCCGGAATGCTTTAAATTAAATGGAGTTGTGAACTCGGGGAAGGTAGAGTAGAAATTAGTATGATAAAAAATTACGATCAGGTCATCAAACCAAAATGAGTGAAGACACTAGATTAAAAAAAGATTTTTTTCTTACGACACGCCATTTTATCAGATTTTTAGAATAAAACACCAGTCCACGTTTGAGTTCGGATTGGAATTTGGATTCAATTGAATTGAAGAGTAAGCCTACTGAATTGAAGAGTAAGCCTACCTTTTTCTGGTTCTACGACCTGTAGTTCTAGCGGTCGACTCCTTTCTTTCAAATTGGTTCTCATTATTAAGAAAGGGTAACGAAGATAAAATACGAGCTTGTTTTATAGCAAGAGTAATTAATCGTTGTTGTTTTAAGGTTAATCTATTTACACGCCTAGATAATATTTTTCCTTGTTCACTAATAAATCGACTAATTAAACCCATGTTTCTATAATCAATTTGATCCCCCGATTGGATCGGGGGCAAACGCCTACGAAAAGATCGCTTGGATTTACGAAAGAGTCCCTTGGATTTACGAAAGAGTCGCTTGGATTTACGAAAGAGTCGTTTGGATTTATCCATAATTTGTTTATTCCTTATCTTTAAAAAGAATCCTATCCCTATATAAAATATATATATATATATATATCAAACCCTATTTTTATAGCGGACTAAATTTGAAATTCTAGAATTCAAAAATAGGGTTTAGGATTTGGTTTGTTCATTTTATTTTATTTTTAATTAATTTTTAATTTCTTTCTTTTTTTTATATTATTCTATTTATGTAATTTTATATATATAATATATATAGAATTCTAATATCTTAGAATATCATAACTAATTTAGGTTTATAGAAATCAAAATTGACTATATAAATTCACTCGAAATTGATATTTTCTTTAATTTGGGATTTTCTTCTATAACTTATATAATAATATTTTCCTCTAAGAATCTTATATAGTTTAAATAATTATCGTTAAAATAATCTAATAGTTTTTTTTTTTTAATAATATATTATGGAATAGTCCGCATATTTATTAGAAGGAGCACGTACGGGTAGATCTATTTCTTTATCTCCCCGTGAATTGTATGTTTGTGACAATAAGGACAGAATTTCCTCAATTCCAATCGGTTAGGTGTATTTTGTCGATTTTTTTGAGTAATATATCTGGAAATGCCCGTTGATTTTTTATTAACGTCGTTTCGAACACAAATAGTACATTCTAAAATAGTCGTTACTCGAACATCTTTACTTTTGGCCATGAACCCCCTTTGGGTTTTTAATTCACCCCACTATTCTATTTTCCGATCAAAAACGAAGAAGAAGAAAGAAAAAAATAGCAGTTACTAACTCAAAATCAAATTATCAAAGAGTTCATTGCATTGCAATCAATTGCAATGCAATTAATATAATTATAATAAAGAAAATAGTAAATCAATATAGAATAAATTATAGTAAATAATAAGTAATACAATGATTTCTAACTCGATTTAGAATCACAGTACAGTATTTCATTTAATTATCTTGTAGAATACTGTTACCCTCTCCACATTTCCATTTTCCCTCTACTAGTAATTGTCTTGGAACCTGAACCGAAGTTTTGGTGAGGTTGAATTCACTTTTTTCTTCCCCCCAGCCCTTCCTTATTACTTCTAGCTAATTCTAAAAAAAAAAGGTTAGTCACAGAGATTTGATTGTATTACTAATTTGCTTCACCTCTTCCTACGGAAATAACTAGAAGGAAAAAAAAGGAAATGTCAACGCATCTGGAAAAAAACGATTGATCTCTATCAATAAACCTGCTAAAGAACCAAACCATAGAGCACTTAGTACCGGTGCTACGGAAAGATATGTTTTTAGATTTCGCATTTTAAATCCTCCTTCTTTCTTGTATTACATTATGGTAATACATATATAATCAGTAGTTAAGGACGCTTTTTTGTTTATGTGGACGCGGAATCCCTACTTTAAAATTCAAATTGAAATGTCCAACGATTCGATAAATAATATTTTACTTTTCTTAAAACAGAAAAAAAAGGTCCGTTTTCGCCTGAGAAATTCGCGCGAAAAATATTTATATAAAAATATTTATATATATATATATATATTATTATAATATATGGTAATATATTATATTATATGATATATGAGTAATATGAGTATATGAAAAAACAAAAAGAGGAAAAGGTAAGATCGATTTTTTATATCGATATATAAAAATAAATAAAAAAGAAAAACAGAAAAAAAGGGTGTGGAAAACAAAACAAGGATTCTATAAAATGACACTGTAGACCCA